AATGTCACTCGATTCTTATCAAACTGACTGCAAGATTTTTCTGTCCGTGAGGATCCCGCCAGAGCCAGAGCGCCTTCTACTTCTAATAGTAAGAATAGTAATAGGCCATGAACTAGATCAGAATCATTCTCAACGAATCCATAAGAAGTGATCCAATTTTTTTCATCGTGTCTGGATGAAGACCAAAGATCTTGAGCGACCGATCCGGCAGAACAACTCAAAAGATAAAGAAGTATCGTGAATTTCTTCATGCTCGTTCCAAGTTCGAAGTACCATTTGTACAAATAAGAATCCCCTACCTTACATGATTTCTTCTTCATATAGATAGATATAGGATCTATGGGGCAATTACTTAGAAGTACATTTTGTGTAACAGCCTTTCCTATCTGATAGAAAAGGATCCCATGATCCTGAACCGATCTTATCTGGGATCGAAAATCCCAAGTTTTTCTATGAAGAGCTGATCTAATTGTATTAGTTTCTATAATGGATTTCTTCTGTGTAATACTAATTGATAGGGCCTCATTGATAAGTGCTACAAGATCTCGCGCATTGGAACCCATGGTTATGGACCCGAATCCGTTAGTATGGAACATCTTCTTTTCCAAGTGAAATCCCCTAGTATATGAAAGAATGAAAAAGTGCTTTCGTTGTTGTGGAAGAAGAAGCCTTCGTATCTTAATGCATGTATTGAATTTCTTCGGAGCTATTAGAGCGGGATCCACTTTTTGGGGAATATGAGTCGAAGCAATAACAAGAATCTTTCCAGTGGAACATCTTTCACAATCCCTGGAGAGATAGTTCTCTAATAGACCGAGGGATAAGTAATTCGACTCATTCACATGCAGATCATGAATGTTTGGAATCCATATTATGCAAGGAGACATTGCTTTTGCTAATTCGAATTGAAGGGTTATATCAAATCGGTCTATTTTCGGCGTCATATACATAGTTAGCACATTCGTCATAGTTAGCAGCTCCGTATCAATATCAAGGTCATCATCACTATCATCAATATCGTCACTATCATCAATATCGATATCATCAAGAAGATAACCTTTAGGCTTGTCATCCAGGAACTTGTTCGGAAAGACCGTAATGAAAGGAACATAGGAGTTTGTCGCTAGGTATTTGACCAAACAGGATCGTCCAGTTCCTATAGAACCTATCACTAAAATACCTCTAGAAGGGGATAGGGCTAAGCGGAGCGAAAAGGGTTTTCCATGAGGAGATGGGGAAGGGGAATGAAAACTATCAGCCCCACACGAGGTTTGTGAATAAGTGATTGTCTGATAATGAGCAAGGAATATCCGTCTTTCTGCTAAACAGGATCTATTGAACTCATAATTCATTAGATCCTTTTGATGAATGTCAACTAAGTATCGTAAGGAAATTGATCCCGGTTGTTCAATCATTTGATAACCAGAGTCATTCTTTGTTAAATGATCACTATGAGTCAGACTCAATAGGATTTGATCAATCCTTTTTTCTGTCGTTAAGGTGGAGAACTGAACCAAGAATTCTCTTTCTTCATCATCAATCGAATCACTGTTCGCGACCCAGAATTCTATTTTCTCATCAATCCAATCACCGTTCACGTTTTTTCTTTTTCTTATCAATGAATAGATCTCTTTACTTGTACGACTTAGATGTCTCGTATTTCTCGAAAAAATGATTCGATTGATGGGATTTGGTATGAGATCGATGAGATTGATCTTCCAATATTTCTTCTTAGAACGGATTGATTTGACCCCATAAGCGGGACCACCACCCAATAGCATGTTGCCACCAGAAGCAGAACCCCGTATTTCTTCCAGAGAATCTCCTAATTGTTCCAGAACAACTAGAAAGAGATTCTTTAACCAGAAAGGATTCATTTCAGATGTAGGATACCTATCCAGAAGTTTTCGAGATTCCATCATGTATGATGGAATCATCAAAGATTTGATCTTTTCTAACTCTGTCTGTAACTCACTAGAGGCTCGGGAAACAAAGAGAAGATGTATACGAACGAGATATCCAGCAACAAGAAGAAGGAAAAAGATGGAATAGAGGAACTCCCGAGCATTTGTTGATCTCAGATGTGTCCGTATCAATGGAACGGGTGACTCATTATTTCGATGAATCGTTTCGTCGGACAGAAGAAGATTCTGTAAACATTGACTCGAAATCTCACTGATCAGAGTCCATTGTGGAAGAATCTTCTGAGGAATTGGCCGTGATATATCTGATCCATGCATCATATCATGAAAAATGGATACAAATTTTTGACTACTACTCAGTATCGGCAATGGGTCTGAAAGAGTGTCTAAAAGGGTGAAATTGAGATATTTGCACCCTGTCGAAGTAAGGAACCATGGCATATATGTTTGGAACAGATTCCATTTTGAGACACTATCTCGTTGAAAGGTTCTATACATCTGCCCTTTCTCAACGCATTTCTTTAGACAAAGACTCCGTTTTTTCCTCTTTCCGAATGGTAAATACTTCTCAGAACATG